TTAAATCTAATAATTTTTTTTAAGCTTGGAAGGCTTATAGTTTATATAACTTAAGATTCAAAGTCTGAGACACCTCTTATAAGGCTTTGAAGGCCTTTAGTTTGTATAACTTAAGACTTAAAAGTATAACTATACAAATAGCCGGAAACAATAAACCAATTAAATTAAAAGTAATTAGATTAGGGTTAGTTTCTTTATACTTATTAAGTGAATTTGCAGATGAAGCAGACAAAATTAATCTTGTTAATAAAATTCGGGCGTAAAAAAAAAGAGTTAAGTAGGCACTAACCAATAGCGGGATTAATAAAAAGTTTTCTGGGGTATATACTAATTGCTGAATTGCTAATAGCTTACCAAGAAAACCTGTGAAAGGGGGAAGCCCGCCTAACGATAAAATGGATATAGCAATGATAAGAGATAAATAAGATTTATTTATATTGGAAACATGGTTTAATGTTGTTATTTGAGTGTGATTAAATAGAAATGCAACAGAAGCTAAAACAAAACCATAAATAATAAAATATGTCAGCCATACTCAAGACCTTATGGTTAGTGTTGCTAACATCCAACCAAGGTGAGCAATAGAAGAATAGCCTATAATTTTACGTAGAGAAGTTTGGGTTAAACCCCCTAAAGCCCCAACCAATGAGGAAATAGTGATACATAAAATAATAAATACATAAGTATAGTTTGTATTAAATAAAAAAAAAGTTAATACTAAAGGATTAATTTTTTGTGTAGTTATAAGTAAAGTAAAGATAGGCCAGGATAGCCCGTCTACTAGCGCAGGTATTCACTGGTGTAACGGCGCAACCCCTATTTTTAAAAAAAGTATGGCTATTGTTAATAGTGAAAGGTCTTGTTTGATAACGGTAGCTGATGCTAAGATAATAAAAATTGATGCTAGCCTTTGAATTAAGAAATATTTTAAGGCAGACTCTACAGAGTATTTATTTTTTTTGTTTACCACTAAAGGGATAAAAGCCAAAAGGTTGATTTCTAAGCTAACTCAAGCTACAAATCAGGAGTTAGTTGAAGTTGTGATAGCTACCGAGGTAAACAAGGTAACATAAAATATAATAATAGCCGGGTGTAAGAACAATTAAAAGAGGAAGACCATTAAAGGGGTATGAACCCTTCAGCTTTTATTAGCTTATCTTTTATAAGTAAAGGTTATAAACATGTTTGCCGCATCAAGGCACTCCCTTAAATAAGGTACTTTACTTTTTTTTTTTGTTTTCTGCATAGAAAACACATAAAGTAAATTATAAGTAATAATAATGTGGCATGGAAGGATTTAACCAGTAAGTTGCAAACTTATTTAAGCATAGGCCCAAGCTATTTACTTTAGTGTAAAGAGCACATAAATTTTTGGTGTTTAAAGTGTAAAAGTAGACCGGTATAGTGTAATTAACACAATAAGTTGTAAACTTAGATATGCTTATGCTTCGGTTTTATTAATATTTTTATGTAATTTGATTTTTTTAAAATCTTAGATTTTTATACGCTCTAGTATAACTTGGGGATTAAACTTATTTAGCACAACTCTTTCTTATTTAAGTTTAACAACATAATATAAATTAATAATTTTGATTTCTTATAGGGTCTTTTATGAGTGTATATATATATATGTGTATACTATACGCCAACAAGGCGTATAGTATACACATATGGTAATAGATACTATATTTTAATTTACACATATTATATAAACTTTTATGTTTACATACATACTAGTATACTTGTATACTAGTATATACATAAAAATTTATTTTTGTTATTTTATTATTTTTGCCTGTTAAACAGTTATATTTTGTTATTAGAAATTCGTATTGATTAGTATCGTTAGAATTTTACTTCAAAAAATATCTTAAAAGAAGTATTATATCTAAATTTTATACTCCGCATATACCTGTAAAAGACCAAAGAGATTACTGAACTTATAATTAAATTATTAATAATAATATAAATAAGAAATAATATAAAAAACTAAAGCCCTAATATCCAAAACTTCTGCCCTCGAATTAGGGCAGGAGAAGTTTTTAGGGATTTGGTTTTTGAAAGTTTAAATGTTAAATTATCAGCATAAAATATTTTATAAACCCCTATAAAAAAGCTAGTAAAATCAAGTTTTAATTTATCAATTATAATTAATCGGGTTATATAATGATAATCCGATTAATTATAAATGTCATCGATGAATTAAATGACACATGTAAATATTATATTATAATAAGTTTACTTTTATACGTATATGTATAAATGTAAATACATCTTATATAATATAAGATGTATTTACATTTATACTTGATAGCCTAGAATTTATTATATCTTACTTACATACTAGATATTAAATTATTATTAATAAGCTATAACCACCTCGCCTGAGGTGGTTATAGCTTATTAAGACTATAATAGTATTATTAGTAATAAGATTTTATTGGTTAGTATTAATAACTAACACCTATTAATAGGTGTTAGTTATTAATACTAATAAAAAAAAAAAAATATTTAGCGTGGGTTTGAGATTTTTCTTATTGGGTTGGACATGCTTATTTGTAGTGTTGTAGTCCATATAATTAGTAGGTCTATTAGGTTTAGAGGTTAAATTGGTGCCAGCATCTGCGGTTATACTTAGTCTTGAAAATTAACATAGGTAGGCTATTTGTTAAAAATGTTTAATTTTTGGTGAAATAAATTAGGTTTTTTTTTTTACTAAAGAGGTCAGGTCTAATAGAACCAGGATTAGAGACCCTGTTACTAATTATTAAATCTAGTGCTTATAGCTATAAGTTACATGGTTTGGCGGCTTTATTTTTTTAGAGGAGTTTGCTTATAATCGATATGGCTCGTTGGCTTATATTTACTTTATTTATGTACACCGTCATTTAGTTAATTTTAATAGAAAAATTAAGATAAGTTAGTTAAATAGATTAGATCAAGGTGCAGAGTAGGTAAAAAAGAGTTAACTACAATATAAAATGATAATATAGGCGTATAAATGTGGTTATTAATAAGTGGATTTAATAGTAATTATTTATGTTTGATTTTATTTATTAAGTGTACAAATTGCCCGTCAATCTCTAAGAGATAAGTCGAAACAAAGTAGAGATACTGGAAGGTATTTCTAAAGTTGATTAAAATTTTTACTTACAATAAGAAACACCTGTGGGCAGCTTTATATCGTTAGATACTTATAAAGATAAAGAAAGTCTGGTTACTGTACCTTTTGTATCAGGGGAATACAAAATAACTATATATTTATTAATCGAGTAATACGGAACTTTTTATTTAAGTGATAGTTAAATTTATAGCTGCAATTTTTTATGGGGTGATAAGTGTACGGTGTATTTGGTACCTATTTACTTTATTAATAGAAGGTTAAGCTTCTCTTAATCTATATATAATTTATTTGAGTAAAGAAAACAAGGCTTTAAATTAGCTTAGTTATTAAATTGTTTTAAATAATTTTAAAAATTAAAAGCTTTATTAGACTTAAAAGGTTAATTAAAATATAATTTGTTTAAATTAATAATGAATTTATTGAATATATAGTGAAAATATAAAGTTACTCAGATTAAGTTAGATTGTTTAGCAAAAACATTTTTTTCTAAAATAAAATAAAATATGGCCTGCCCAGTGATAATTAAACGGCTGCGGTATTTTGACTGTGCTAAGGTAGCATAATAATTTGTTTCTTAATTGGAAGCTGGAATGAACGGTTGAGCTGGTTTAATAAGTTTGTGTATTTAAATAGAAAGTTAAAGTCAAGGTAAGAATTCTTTGATTGCTTAGGGGACGATAAGACCCTATAAGCTTTATAAACATATAAATGATTTTGTTTTTTGAGTTAGTTTATTTTACTGGGGCGGTATTGGTGTATTAACTACCAGTTAGTTCAAGATCCTAAAAATATGGACGGCGTGTAAAAGTTACTTTAGGGGTAACAGTGCAATATTTTTGGAGAGGCCTTATCGATGAATATGTTTGCAACCTCGATGTTGAATTAAAATATCTATGTGAAGCAGAAGGTACATGAGAGGGTTTGTTCAACCTTTAAATTTTTACATGATTTGAGTTCAAATCGGTTTAAGCCAGATTGGATTTTATCTCTAAGTATGTTTAAGGCCTTTTTAGTACGAAAGGGTTGATTGGCCTTTGTTTGCACCAATTTGGCGGAGAAACGCGCAAAGCTTGGGCCTTTGAGGGGGGTACTTCTGATTGGTGTTGGAAATAGTTATAATACTGATAAATTATTTAATTTTGTTGGTCATGGTTTTAATTAGAGTAGCTTTTGTTACCTTAATAGAACAAAAGATTTTGGCTGGAGCTCAAATTCGTGTTGGGCCTAATTACACGGGTATATGAGGACTGCTTCAACCTTTCGCTGACGCAGTCAAATTGCTAAGAAAAGAGGGGGTAAGCACCCGCTTTTCTAGACTGAAGATTTATTATTTATCACCTGTAACCATACTAAGTATAAGGTTGTTAATATGAGTTAGGTACACATTTGAAAAAGGTGGAGTAGATTTAGTATATAGAGTTTTGTTTTTTATGTGTTTAAGGGGGTTGATAGTGTACCCTATTTTAACTAGAGGGTGGTCGTCTAATTGCAAGTATTCAATATTGGGTAGATTACGGGCCGTGGCCCAAATGGTTTCTTACGAAGTAAGAATAGCTATAGTTTTATTGAGATTGGTCTGGTTAAGTGGTTCTTTTACGTTTTACAATTTAGTAGAAAGGCAGTACTTACTATGAAATATTTTTTTATATATGCCCTTAGGGTATATTTGGTTTGTGTCTAGGCTTGCTGAGACTAACCGAAGACCCTATGATTTTGCAGAAGGGGAGTCAGAATTAGTCTCAGGGTTTAATACTGAGTATGGTTCAGGGGGGTTCACTTTAATTTTTATAAGAGAGTATAGTAGAATTTTGTTCATGGGTTTCTTATTTAGCGTTCTATTTTTAAGCAGAGTCGTTAATGTAATAGTTATGTTTAAAAGAGTAGCCGTTGTTTTTTGTTTTGTGTGAGTACGAGGTACTTTACCTCGTTATCGTTATGATAAGTTGATAGGTTTAGCTTGAAAAAGGTTTTTACCTATCACATTGCTCATATTTAGTTATCACTTAAGAATAAGTGAAATGAGTATTATTTATTAGGTACAAGTATAAATATTAAAAGTATCTTGCATTTAGTAGGGTATGAAATAACAGCACCCAATTGTAGGTACCTACAATTGGGTGCTGTTATTTCATACCAATTTGGCGGAGAAACGCGCAAAGTTTAGGACTTTGAAACGGTAACACCAATTGGTACAACAAGCTATTTAATTTAAAGTAACATAGTTAGTGTAATAGCTATAGTTAAAAGAGAGGGTATTTTTTTAGAGTAGGGAGTAAGATATTGTTGTTATTGTTATAAAAAGTTAGTAGGTCCAGGCTTAAAAATATTTCCACTGCTCACACGACCCATATTTAAGTACCACTTAAGAAAAAATAAAAAGTACTTTTGGGTGGTAAAAAGTAGAAATATTTGACTGGTAGTGTTGAAAAAAGTAATATTTTGAGGTAAAAAGTAGAAATATTTGACTTGTGGTCTTGAAAGAAGTATTATTTTAAGGTGAGTAGAAGAAATATTTAAATCATTGAGCTTTTAGCTCTTATAATGCTTTCAAAACAAATGTTTTAAACTTAATGATTAAGAAATAGAAATATCTCATATTTTAGTTATTAATGGCGCTGACATAAAATAACTAAAATATAGTAAAGTTAGGATTTGACCAGTTAAAATATATGGCTCTTCTACAGGTCGGGCCCCGATTCAGGTTAGTAGGATAACTGTAACAATAAATGTCCAGAATAACACTATATTAATCGGGTAGAAATAAGTTCTTTTTATTTTGGACACATGTGTAAATGGTAAAGTGTACAAAATTACAACAGATAAAAGTAAAGCGATTACTCCACCCAGTTTATTGGGGATTGACCGCAAAATTGCGTAAGCAAATAAAAAGTACCACTCTGGTTGGATGTGATTAGGTGTAACAGAAGGGTCAGCAGGGTTAAAGTTTTCGTGGTCAGATAATAATAAAGGAGAGTAAAAATTAATATACAGGAAACCTAAGGTTGTTAAAGCAACACCGAATAAATCTTTAAATGATAAGAATGAGTTAAATTTGATTTTGCTAGTTGCTGAAGATAAACCCAAGGGGTTATTAGAGCCAGTTTGGTGTAAGAAAGTAATGTGGATAATAACTAAGGCTAATGTAATAAAAGGTAAAAAAAAATGGAAAGTGAAAAAACGCATAATAGTTGGAGTGTCTACGGAGGTACCACCTCAAATAAACTGCACAATAGTAGGACCGAGGTAGGGAACCTCTGAGAATAAGTTTGTAATTACTGAAGCCCCTCAAAATGATATTTGATTTCTTGGTAAAACATAGCCTATAAAAGCTGTTGCTATAACCAAGAGAAGCATAGTTGTTCCGGCATTTCATACGTGCGTTATTATAAAGGAGCTATAATATAGCCCTCGACCCACATGGATATATAAGCAAGCAAAAAATAAGGAGGCACCGTTAGCGTGGATACTGCGGATTAGTCAACCTTTATCTATAGTTTCTATAGTTTGAGTTACTAAGGTAAAAGAAGTTTCTAAGCTTGCTGAGTAGGTTGAAGCTAGGAATAGACCTGACACAATTTGGACCACTAAGCATAAAGATAGTAGTGACCCAAAATTTCATAAAGTGGAGATATTGGTTGGAGCCGGTAATTTAATAAATGTGCTTGTGAAAATTTTTATTAAGCTGTTCATACTAGTGATAGATTTTGTCATTATGGTTTTAAGGCTCGTAAAGTACCTTTAGAAGTAGTTGAAATTTTAACTACGATAATTAAAGCTACTAAAAGATAGATAATTAGAAATATAGTTATAAAGCTAGTGTGTGCCGTGTATATCTTGTAGCACGCCACGGGCCCTAAGTCTATATCAGACATTGTTAATTGAGACATAGTGCGGTTTTCTTGGTCACTCAATAGTAGATAGGCTATTAGTACCAGTAGAGGCACAAAATACAAGGCGGATATAATAGAAGAATAAGACATAATGATAAAATCATTAGATGCTAAAGATGAGACATATACGAAGATTACCATTATAGCTCTGACAAGAATTATAAATAAAATAAATGATAATCAAGAAGTCGATAGTGTTATATAAATTAATAAAGTTACTAAAATAGTTTGTGAAACGATAAGTATAGCTAGTATAAAAGGGGCCTTGGAAAAAATGTAAAGTAAAGATACTCTAGTAGATAAGGTAAATAAAATCATTGAACCAAAAATTAGTTTATATAAAATAGTAGTTTTGGGTATTACAGAAAAGGGTACTTTTTTTTGAGTCTTTAGAGAATTCTACTTTAGTTTACAAGACTAATATTTTATATAAACTATAAAGACCTAATGATATTTTACACCGAAGGAAGAGTTAGTTTAGGGTTACTTGTAGGCAGGCTTAGTTTTATTTTAAATTACGGGCACTTACTAAGTAGTTTATTAAGATTAGAGTTCATGTCACTAATAATTTACTTATGGTTAAGAGTAAGAAGGGTCTGGACAGGAAATGAGTTTCTCTTTTCTCTTTTTTATTTAGTTATAGTAGCTTGTGAGAGAGTTTTAGGCCTTTCTTTGCTTATTAGGAGAGCGTATAGACACGGGGTTGATTATATAAAAAGCTACAACTCACTTAGATGTTAAGTATTTTTGTAATGGTTTTTAGTACGGTGTTGGTAGCAGGTTTTTGGGGAGAAAGGTTAGTTTTAATAGTTTTTATAAGTGGTTTAGTATCTATAAGTAGAAGAGATAACTTAGTTTGGAAAGTAGGGCTTAGGGGTGAGTTAGACTATGTAGGTTGGGCCCTTAGTTTACTAAGATTTTGGGTTGTTTTTTTAGCTGTATTAGGTAGACAAGCTATTAAAAAGTCTAGAAGTTTGAGCTACATTTTTGTTAAATTAATGTTAGCCTTATTAGGTTTGTTTTTAATTAGATTTTATGTATCAGATTTTTTATTTTTTTATTTAGGGTTTGAAAGTTGCTTAATTCCTATCTTTTTTATAATTTTAGGTTGGGGTTATCAACCCGAGCGGGCGCAAGCTGGTATTTATATATTATTTTACACTCTACTAGGGTCCTTACCACTTTTTTTTTTAATCATAGATATATACAGAAAAAGAAGAGGGTACATATACATAGTTAGCGAGATTAATGAAGTTTTTTTGTTTGTTTTTTTAGTGGGGGCATTTTTAGTTAAATTCCCTATGTACTCAACACACCTATGGCTACTAAAAGCTCATGTAGAAGCTCCGGTAGCAGGGTCTATAATTCTAGCAGGGGTTATATTAAAATTAGGTGGTTATGGGTTGATTCGATTTTTGCCTGTCTGTCAGATTACTCCTCTACTATTAGTGGAGGTACTGGTGTGTGTTAGACTATGAGGCGGGCTAGTACTAAGGTTAAGTTGTTTACGTCAAATAGACATAAAATTACTTATCGCCAGATCATCAGTTGTTCACATAAGTTTATGTATCGTTGGCTTATTAACTCAAACCGACTGGGGCTTTAAAGGGGCCATGGTGGTTATAATCGGGCATGGTGTTTGCTCGTCAGGTCTTTTTTATTTAGCTAATGTTATGTATGAGCGTAGACACAGGCGTAGTCTAGCTGTTAGAAAAGGTTTTTTAGCTTTGATACCTAGAATGTGTCTATGATGATTTATTTTGCTAGGTGTTAATATAGCTGCCCCCCCAAGTTTAAATCTATTAGGGGAGATTATACTAATTAACACAGTAATTAGGTGAAGCAATTATATAATAGTGGTTGTTATAGTTATATCTTTTTTTAGGGCAGGGTACAGGTTATACCTATTTTCGTTAAGTCAGCACGGAGTTTATTTAAATATAAAAAGTGGGTTTCATAGAGGAGTGGTTTTAGAATATTTGGTGTGTGCAGCCCACTGAATTCCATTAAATATTGTTATTTTATCTATAGCTTGGTTAATTTGCTAAAATAGTTTATTAAAATGTCACATTGTGGTTGTGAAGATGTAGCTAATACTTTTAGCATTGATAATAGGGTTTAAAATTTTTAGTGTTATAAGGTTTAGACTTCTTAGTATAAGTCTAGTTATATTTTTAAGGGGGTTATTAAGAGTGGTCTATGACTACAGTTTAATTATTGAGTGAGAAATCTTAAGGTTAAACACTTCTTTAGTGAGTATAAGGTTTTTATTTGATTGGATAAGGCTAGTATTTTTGGGTAGAGTGTGTTTAATTTCTGGCTCTATTATAAAATATTCTGAGTACTATATAGAGGGCGAAATTAACTTTATGCGCTTCAGTTTTATTCTTATTATATTTGTAGTTTCTATGTGGCTACTAATTATTAGCCCCAACATAATTAGTCTTCTATTAGGGTGAGACGGGCTTGGTTTAACGTCGTACGCGCTAGTAATTTACTACCAAAATGAGCTTTCTTGTAACGCAGGGATATTAACTGTACTAAGTAATCGTGTAGGCGATGTGGCCATTTTAATAAGAATTGCGTTAATGTTTAGAGAAGGGAGATGAGATTTTAATAGGTTATTTTACAAAATAGATAACGGGTTAGTTTTTTTAGTGGTCTTGGCTTGTTTTACTAAAAGGGCCCAAATACCTTTTTCCGCGTGGCTACCTGCAGCCATGGCTGCTCCTACTCCTGTCAGAGCTCTTGTGCACTCTTCAACACTTGTTACTGCTGGGGTATATTTGTTAATCCGGTTTGATAAAATTATCCAGAAAAGAGATTTAAGGTTAGTACTTTTAAGAGTGTCGGTACTGACGATATTTATAGCAGGGTTAGGGGCAGTATTTGAGAGAGACATAAAAAAAGTAGTTGCGCTGTCCACTCTTAGGCAGTTAGGGTTAATAATTATAATTTTAAGAGTGGGCATGAAGGAGCTAGCGTTTTTTCACTTAATTACACATGCTATATTTAAATCTAGTTTGTTTATGTGTGTGGGTTTTATAATTCATAGATCTGGGGGACCCCAAGATAGGCGTCAAATAAGTAGATTTGGGTTGAGTAGTCCAGTTTTAGGTGTTATGGTCGGTTCTACTAATTTAGCCTTGTGTGGGTTTCCTTTTTTAGCTGGATTTTACTCTAAGGACACTATACTAGAGCACATACACATAAGAAGTATGAATTTAGGTTTTATAGTACTAATTATAGGTGGGACAGGTCTAACTGTGGCGTATAGATTCCGAATGCTATATTTAAGGGTATCATGGGGTAGACTGGCACGAAGAGTGAGAGGTTTGAGAGACTTTAGGTTAAATATTGTAAAGTCTGTAAGAGTTCTTTTTTTAGCCAGGTTGTTTATAGGATTTTTGATATATTGGGTAGCTGTCCCCCTTATACCACCAAGGTATATAAGGGATCTTCAAAAATACACTATCATATTAGTTAGACTAGCAGGGGGTGTTGCAATCTATAGGTTTATGCAGATAAATAAAATAAAATATAGTACAGAGTATAAAGTACTTGAGGTTGCTTTAAGGAGTATATGGTTTTTAGGCCAGTTAAGCACTAAAATACCTAGGTCCAGGGCTATAATAATAGGGTTAAGTGGCGTTAAGTTAATAGATATAGGATGATTAGAGTATTACGGGGGCCAAGGAGGACGGTCCTTAATACTAAGTATTAGTGAGATTTTTCAGAAAAGTCAAATAAGACTTATGATTAAGGGGTTTATGATTACTGTTTTAATTAGATTTTTTTTTTTAATTTTAATAGGTTAATTTAGGTAGCTTAATTAGAGCGTTGCATTGAAGATGCAAAGGTGATATTTCCCTAGATAAAACAGGGCTTAGGCCATTATTTGGGTCGAAGTCAAATGTATGAGTTACTTCAGTTTTTAAACTAAAAGTTTGCTTAGTCTTGAAAGGACTATATGTTATGTACACCTTAAAAACGACTAGGTTTTCCATTTAAATCAGTAACAATGATACGCCTCTCTTTGGCTTTAGCCAAATAGAGAAGTGTAGCAGAATGCTATTTAAAGATTAGAAGTCTTTTTTACACTTAAGGGTAGACTTAAGTACTGTTTAAGTGCAAGTTAACCGTTCCTATAAACTACAACCCTAGTTAACTCATGTAAGAGCTCCTTGGTTTCATTCGTGGACAAGACCTAAAATTAAAATTAAGGTCAAGACTCTAGCTGTAATACTGATTATAAGAGGGTCTGAGTAAGGTCTTAAAAATCCTAAAGGTAGTAATAGGGTAACTTCAACATCAAAAATTAAAAATAGAATCGTAATTAAAAAAAATCGCAGAGAAAAAGGAGCCCGAGCTTTTTTTTTTGAGTCAAATCCACACTCAAAAGAAGTAAGTTTTTCTCGGTCGACTATTGATTTTTTACCCGCAATTAAAGCTAATCTGCTTAGAAGAACAGAGATAAACACTGATAAAGTTAGTGTCAGTAAAATAATAGGCATGATTACGAACCCCACCAGTAAATGGACACATATAAAAATAGTCAGACTACGTCAACAAAGTGCCAGTACCAAATAGCTGCCTCTAATCCTATATGGTGAGTTTTAGAAAAATGAGCTTTATATAGCCGTGTTAGGCAAACCCCTAAAAAGGTGGTGCCGATAATTACATGTAACCCATGAAAACCCGTAGCTACAAAGAAAGTGGAACCGTAAATTGAATCAGCTAGCGTGAATGGGGCCTCCATATATTCTAAGGCCTGTAATGCAGAAAAATATAAGCCAAGTACAACGGTTATTGTTAACCCCATAATAGAGGTTATGTGAAGGTTTTCAGTCACTGCGTGGTGAGCTCAAGTAACAGTCACCCCTGAGGCCAAAAGGATGGCTGTGTTTAAAAGAGGAATTTGAAAGGGGTTAAAAGGGGTGACAGAGTTAGGTGGTCAGGTAGCACCTAACTCTATAGTGGGGTTTAAGCTACTGTGAAAAAAAGCTCAGAAGAAAGAGAAGAAAAAAAGAACCTCTGAAATAATAAATAGAATTATACCTATTCGTAGGCCAGTAGAGACTTTTAGGGTGTGTAATCCTTGAAGAGTAGCCTCACGAGCTATATCTCGTCACCATTGTGCTCTAACCATGGTTAGAGCAAGCAAAGATATTAAAAGAAGGTTGATATTAAACTGACAGAATCATTTTACTATCCCCGTAGTAAGTAGTATAGCTCTCACAGAAGCGATAATAGGTCAAGGTCTTTTTTCAACTAGGTGGTAAGGGTGGTTGTATGTTGCCATTAATTAGTAAACTCAGAAGCGTAAAGAGTCACTAAAACACTGAACACATAAGCTTGAATAAAGGCAACAGCTAACTCTAATAAAAGTAGTATTTGTTTTGCTGAGAAAACAAGAGGAGTTAATAAAATATAAGACAAGTCAGTAGAGTTTAAAAGAACAATAAGGAGATGACCTGCTACTATATTTGCAGTTAGTCGTACAGCTAAAGTCAAAGGCCGAATTATATTTCTTACTGTCTCTACTAAGACTATAAACGGCATTAAAAATACCGGGGTTCTTTGTGGGATTAAATGAATTAGTAGATTAGATGTATTGTTCAGTCAACCGTAAAATATTAAAGTTAGTCAGATAGGTAGGGCTAGCGTCACTGTAAAAACTAGTTGTCTTGTTCCTGTAAAGATATAAGGGGCTAGACCAAATAGGTTGTTATAGGCAATAAAAGTAAAGAATGTCACAGGAAAGATTAGAAAATATGACGATTTTTTAATTAAGGGTTTGAACTCTTTAAAGATGTAGGTAGTAAGCGTAAAAGAAAAAAATTTAGGCCGAGAGGAGTACTTTCACATAAATCTTGGTATTAGAAAAATAAATAAAAATATGGACACTCAGTTAGAGAATAAAAAGTTTGGCGTTGAGGGGTCAAAGATAGAAAATAGATTTGTTATCATAGTCAGTTGGCGTTAAAATATTTTTCTTTTTTAACAATTAAAGTTGTATTTTTGTTAGCAGTAAAATAAGTGATGTATTTTGTCAAAAATAGGAGAGAGATAATTAAAATAAATAAAGGTATTCATAAAATAGGGGCTATTTGAGGCACTAAAGGATACCCGTGGTAACTTTAATTTGACAGTTTAATGTTATGGTTTAACTAACCCTTTTGCTAAGAGTATAGGCTATAATAAGTTTAAAAGACTTACACCTTATTCGGTCACTTAGCAAGCTAAAAGAGATAACTCAAGTTAAGAAATTTTTTATTGGTAAGGCTTCAACTTTAATGGGCATAAATCTATGGTTTGATCCGCAAATCTCTCTACATTGACCATAAAAAATACCTGGTCGTTTGATTGAGAATATTAGTTGGTTTAGACGCCCTGGTACAGCGTCTGCCTTTAAGCCTAAGGCTGGCATAGCTCATGAGTGAATAACATCAGCTCCTGTAGTTACTAGTCGAATTTGGGTGTTAATGGGTAAGGCTGTTCTATTATCTACTTCTAGAAGACGTCTCTGGTAAGATGTTAAATCTGAGGTAGGAGTTATATAGGAGTCAAATTCTACTTTAGAAAAGTCTGAGTACTCGTAGGACCAATATCATTGATGGCCAATAGCTTTAACTGTAATACTAGGGGCAAAAGGGTCATCAAGAATATAAAGAGTTTGAAGAGACGGTAGGGCAATAAGAATAAGGATAAAAACTGGACAGATAGTCCAAATAATCTCTACGGTTTGGTGTTCTATTAAGAAACGGTCTGTAAGTGTGTAAGACGAAATAAAGCCTATATTTAAAGCCACTATGATTGTAATTAAAGTTAAAATTGCTATAGTAAAATCGTGAAATATGGTTAATTGTTCTATAGAGGGAGAAGCTCTGTCCTGAAAAGATAGTATATGTCAAGTAGGCAATATAAGAGGGCTTAGCCTTGTGTAGTCTTTAAAGCTACTGCATAAAATCTGCCACTCTAACACGAAGTTAGTATAGGGATGTCGTTGTACCTATGTTCAGCTGGCGGGTAAGGATGATGTCACTCTAAGGCGGATGACAAACTTATAGAAAATAAGGCCGGGCGCTTAGAAATAAAAGCTTCTATGATTATAGTAATAAATACCACTATAGCTAAAACAGAGATATATGACCCTAAAGAAGAAACGATATTTCAAGTTGTAAAGAAATCAGGGTAGTCAGAATATCGTCGAGGTATACCAGTTAGACCGAGAAAATGCTGCGGGAAAAAAGTTAGGTTCACACCTACAAATATAACGTAAAAATGAATTTTTGCTAAGATAGGATTAACGGTTATACCTGTAAATAAAGGAAATCAATAAAGAAAACCACCAAAAATACCGAAAACAGCCCCCATAGACAGCACATAGTGGAAGTGGGCGACTACGTAATAAGTGTCATGAAGTACGATATCGATGGATGAGTTAGCTAATATCACTCCAGTTAGACCGCCAATAGAAAAAAGAAAGATAAAACCAAAACTTCAAATTAAAGGTGGAGTAAATTTAATTTTTCCTCCTTGAAGAGTACCTAACCAGCTAAATACTTTAATTCCGGTAGGAACTGCAATAATTATTGTAGCTGATGTAAAGTAAGCTCGTGTGTCTACATCTATACCGACTGTAAATATATGGTGGGCTCACACAATGAAACCAAGAAATCCAATAGCTAGTATAGCATAGATTATTCCAAGGGAACCAAACGTCTCTTTTTTACCTGATTCTTGTCTAACAATATGGGAAATTATACCAAACGCAGGGAGGATTAAAATATAAACTTCTGGGTGACCAAAGAATCAAAATAAGTGCTGGTATAGAATAGGGTCGCCCCCTCCGCTAGGATCAAAAAAAGAGGTATTTAGGTTACGGTCAGTAAGTAGCATAGTAATAGCCCCAGCTAAAACTGGCAGTGATAGGAGTAGTAAAACTGTAGTGATAAGAATAGACCACACAAACAAAGGTATTTGGTCTAGTCTCATACCGGGTCTACGTATATTAATGATTGTGGAGATAAAGTTTACAGCCCCTAAAATAGAAGAGGCCCCTGCTAAATGAAGTGAAAAAATAGCTAGGTCAACACTCCCTCCTCTATGAGCTATGGCCCCTGCTAAAGGGGGGTACACAGTTCAACCTGTTCCCACTCCTCTTTCTACAAGGCCACTGGTAATAAGAAGTGTAAGGGACGGAGGCAGTAGCCAAAACCTTATGTTATTTAGACGTGGAAAAGCTATATCGGGTCTTCCTAGTATCAAGGGAACTAACCAATTACCAAACCCCCCAATTATAATAGGTATTACTATGAAAAAAATTATAATAAATGCGTGAGCTGTTACTATAACATTATATAGTTGGTCATCTCCGATTAAGTTACCAGGTGTTCTTAATTCGGACCGAATAATTACTCTTATAGAGGTACCGACTATTCTAGCTCAAGCCCCTAAAATGAAGTATAAAGTGCCGATATCTTTATGATTAGTAGAAAATAATCATTTATTGATAAT